ATATTGCAATATTGTAATATTATAATATACACATGTTGTGTAAGAAAGAAAGCTTCTTGACGTTTTCCTGTTTCCGGGGGGTTTGCAGGAGTGTTAGACATCTTAGGAGTTTTGGGGGGGTAGGGGGGGTTTAAAACGCGCAACAAACGGGGGTTTGACAGGGATATTAGGAGGTTAAACAAGGACTTTATGCTCTTGAAATCAGTTATGCAATTCTTCAAGGAATATCATTGCACCATGAATATTTTTTTGCCGCGAGCAGAATGCATGTTCACCCTTGTAAAAATAGGTCTGTATGCACTGTGAGATGCCAGGAGAAAGGAAAAAAAAAGAGAACCCCTTGCCCGCTAGAGAGAATGCCCGGCATGGTGGGTAACGAGGAGTATGTATTACCACCATTAACTTATGCAAGCGTCAATGAAAGTGTGGGGATTGTTGCGAGTAATGGACCTGAAGTAGGAACCAGATGCCAGGAATAATTCACTGAGTGAAACCCCCACGATAGTTGTCCCTCACCTTCAAGAACCGTGAGCATTAAGGAATCAACTGATGGTGGGCTCTTACTACATTAAATATTGGAAAGTTGACGAGATGTTGAGTGCTTGGTATAACTTAACTTATGGAGATATGAGTTCGGTCTTAAATGTCGCCAGTTGTCATTCAATTGAAATTGAATTAATCACTTATGTTTTATGTAAAATATTAGTAGAATAATTGATGTATGAGGGTTCTTGAAAGGTAGGAGTATCCTCCTTAATGGTGTGTTTGATATCATAAATATATGGTTAATATAGATGTATGGTATAATTACATACATGTACAAATCCCCTATTGGGGCAGAGCCCGGCAAAGAATAGTTTAGTTTAAGAATCCTAGCTTTGGGAGTTAGGGGCGGGGGTTGGAGTCCCCTTTCTTTGAGCGGCAGGAAGGATTTTAACCTTCGGCGTCCGGTTTACAAGACTGGCGCTCTGGCACTGAGCTACTGCTGCGGTTGTGGTTATGCAAGGATTTTATTTTCTGCTAGCCCGGCGATGGGGAGTAAAATGAGGAAAATAAAGAAGTAGAGGAGGGATGCGACTTGGCCAATGATGATGAAGGGGTGTTCTACAGGCATGCCCCCGATTCAAGTTAAAATGATGACGTCTGCAACTAGGAGTCAGAACAGAAATTGAGTGAGTGGTCGGAAGGTGAGGGCTCGGAGTTTTGAGGTGTGGAGAATTGGAACGAGCATGAGGATTAAAATGGAGAAAAGGAGTGCAAGGACCCCTCCTAGTTTGTTGGGGATTGATCGGAGAATGGCGTAGGCAAATAAGAAGTACCACTCTGGTTTAATGTGCGGGGGTGTAACTAGGGGGTTTGCGGGGGTGAAGTTGTCCGGGTCTCCTAGGAGGTTGGGGGAGAAAAGAGCTAAAGCGACTAGGGCAATGAGAAGAATTGCAAAGCCTAGAAGGTCTTTGTAAGAGAAGTAGGGGTGGAATGAAATTTTGTCTGTGTCAGAGTTTAAGCCTGCTGGGTTTGTGGAGCCAGTTTCGTGGAGAAAAATTAGGTGAATTATTGTTATGGCTGCGATGATGAAGGGGAGGAGGAAGTGGAAGGCAAAGAATCGGGTGAGGGTGGCATTGTCTACTGAGAAGCCCCCTCAAAGCCATTGGACTAGGGAATTACCAATGTAGGGGACTGCGGAAAGGAGGTTGGTAATGACGGTGGCCCCTCAGAAGGATATTTGTCCTCATGGAAGAACGTAACCCACAAATGCAGTCATTATTGTTAGGAGGAGGAGGACAACCCCAACGTTTCATGTCTCTTTGTAGAGGTAGGAGCCGTAATATAGCCCTCGTCCAATGTGGAGGTAAATGCAGATGAAAAAGAAGGATGCGCCGTTGGCATGTATATTACGGATTAATCAGCCGTAGTTTACATCTCGGCAGATGTGGGCAACGGATGAAAAGGCTGTTGCGATATCAGAAGTGTAATGTATTGCAAGAAATAGGCCCGTTAAAATTTGGGCAGCGAGGCAGAGTCCTAGTAGGGAGCCGAAGTTCCATCAAACGGAAATGTTTGAGGGTGCAGGGAGGTCGACTAATGCGTCATTTGCGATTTTTAGGAGGGGGTGGGTTTTTCGGAGGCTGGCCATTAAGGTTTTTGTAGTTGAATAACAACGGTGGTTTTTCAAGTCATTAGTCCTGGTTAAAGTCCTGGCAGAAACCATGGCTTATGTAATGCTTATGTCTTTATTTAGTTTGGTGTTAGGGTTAGCGGCGGTTGCTTCTAATCCCTCGCCGTATTTTGCAGCTTTAGGGCTGGTCGCGGTGGCGGGGGTGGGGTGTGGTGTGCTAGTGGGGCATGGGGGGTCTTTCTTGTCTTTGATTTTGTTTTTGGTTTATCTGGGGGGAATGTTGGTTGTGTTCGCTTATTCAGCCGCACTTGCTGCTGAGCCTTACCCGGAGAGCTGAGGGAGTTGGCCTGTGTTGGTGGTAATAGTAGTATATATTTTGGGAACGGGGGTAGTAGCAAGTACATTTTGGGGAGGCTGGTATGAGGGCTCCTGAGTTTTAGTGGATGAGTTTAGTGAGTTTTCTGTGTTTCGGGGGGATATTGGGGGAGTGGCATTGATGTACTCTATAGGAGGGGGAATGTTGATTTTAGGGGCATGGGTACTGTTGTTGACGTTGTTTGTGGTGTTGGAGTTGACTCGGGGCCTTAGTCGGGGGGCCCTTCGGGTTGTTTAATAAAGGAGGATGAGGAGGGCTAGGACAAAGGTGAAGAAGAAAAGAGAGAGGTAGGTTTTAATCATTCCTTGCTGCATGTTGCTGGTTGTTGTGATTAAAGGGATGTTTAACGAGTAGACTGCTTTGGGGCCCACTTTTTCTAGTCAAGTTTGGTCAATTATTTGGGTGGCGATAATTTGGCCCAGGAGAAGGTTAAGTTTGGGGGCGAAACGGTGAATAATTGTAGGGAAAAATCCTAGCATGTTGGAAAAGTGGTGAAGTGGGAGGTTTGGGAGGGTTTTGACTTGCTTTGTGGTGAGGGATGCTAGTTCTAGGGCGAGTAGAAGCCCAGTGATTGTCACGGCAAGAGCGGCTGTTTTTAGGAGAAAGGGTATAGATATAACAGGGGTTTTGAGGGGGGTGATGTTTGAGGTAATCAGGAGGCCTGCAATAATGCTGCCTCATGCGAGCCGTTTAATTGGGTTGAGTACTGTGGGGTTGTTTTCGTTGATTGGGGGGTAAGGGTTAAATCGGGGGTGGCCTATTGATACAAAGAAAATTACACGAAGGCTGTAGATGGCGGTGAATGAGGTGGCTAGTAGGGTGAGGGTGAGGGCCCAGGCGTTAAGATAGGATGTGTTGAGAGCCTCGATGATAGCATCTTTGGAGAAGAATCCTGCTAGGAAGGGGGTTCCTGTGAGGGCAAGGCTTCCGATGGTTAAACAAGAAGAGGTAAAGGGGGTTAAGTGGTGCATGCCTCCTATTTTTCGGATATCTTGTTCGTCGTTTAGGCTGTGGATGATTGAGCCGGAGCAGAGGAAGAGCATTGCTTTGAAGAAAGCATGGGTGCAGATATGTAGGAAGGCAAGTTGGGGTTGGTTAAGCCCGATGGTTACTATTATTAGGCCTAGTTGACTTGATGTTGAGAAAGCGACGATTTTTTTGATATCATTTTGGGTGAGAGCACAGGTCGCGGTGAAAAGTGTTGTGAGGGCCCCCAAGCAAAGGCAGGTGGTAAGGGCAGTTTGGTTGTTTTCTAGCAGTGGGCTTATGCGGATGAGCAGAAAGATGCCTGCTACGACTATTGTGCTGGAGTGCAGTAGGGCAGAGACCGGCGTAGGACCTTCTATGGCCGAGGGGAGTCACGGATGGAGTCCGAATTGGGCTGATTTGCCAGTGGCTGCAAGAATAAGGCCTATGAGGGGGAGAGTGAGGTTAGTGGTTGTTGAGGCGGAGAAGATTTGTTGTAACTCTCAGGAGTTAAGGTTGGTTGCCATCCAGGCCATGGAGAAAATTAGGCCGATATCTCCGACTCGGTTATAAATGACGGCTTGGAGGGCTGCGGTGTTTGCATCAGTTCGGCCGTATCACCAGCCGATAAGGAGGAAGGACATAATCCCAACTCCCTCCCAGCCGATGAACAGTTGGAACATGTTATTTGCTGTCACTAGGATAATTATGGCGATAAGAAAAATAAGGAGGTACTTAAAAAAGCGGTTTATAAAGGGGTCAGAGTGTATGTATCATGAGGCAAATTCTAGGATGGACCAGGTGACGTAAAGGGCAATGGGGGTAAAGATGATTGAGTAAAGGTCGAACTTGAGACTAATGCTGATGTCGAAGGTTAGCGTGTTTATTCAGCTTCAGCTGGTGATGATGGTTTCAGCACCTTCGTGGAGAAACAGGAATAAGGGGAGAAGACTGGTGAAGAAGGCTATTTTTACGGCTGTTTTAACTTTGTTAAGGGCCCAATAGGGGGAGAGGGGTTTAGGGGTTAGGGTTGTGAAGATAGGGTAGGCCAGAAGAAAGAAGATAGTGATTAGGCTGGAAGCTATGATGATAGGGGTGTAGTGCATAGCTGCTACTTGGATTTGCACCAAGGGTTTTTGGTTCCTAAGACCAACGGATGAGCTGTTATCCTTTAGAAGCTGTTCGAGTGAGCCTTGGAATTTAACCAAGGGGGCAAAAATTAGCAGTTTTTGTTATTACAAATCTCTCTCGGTGGGTAAGAGGGGTTTAACCCCTGTTTTTAGAATCACAATCTAATGTTTTTGTTAAACTATACCTACAGAATGTTCAGCCCCAGATTAGTTCGGGCTTGAGAATGAGGAGCAGGAGGGGCAGAAGGTGGAGGGTCAGTAATAGGTGTTCTCGTGAGTGTGTTGGTGTGAGAGCCATAATATGGGAGGGGAGTGGGCCTCGTTGTGTTATCAAAAATATATAGAGGGAGTAGCTTGCGGTAATTAGGGTCCCAGCCCCTGTTAAAATAATTGTCCATCAGGACCAGTTAAATAAGGAGGTGATGATTATTAGTTCACCCATAAGATTAGGGAGGGGAGGGAGGGCGAGGTTGGCAAGACTGGCAATAAACCATCAGGTGGTTATCAGGGGCAGGACTGCTTGGAGGCCTCGAGCCAGGAGTAAAGTACGGCTGTGGGTTCGTTCGTAATTTGTGTTGGCTAGGCAGAAAAGGGCGGAAGAGGTAAGTCCGTGGGCGATTATTAGGATTAGTGCCCCAGTGAAGCCTCAGGGTGTTTGGGTGAGAATGCCGGCTGCGACAAGACCCATGTGGCTTACGGAGGAGTAGGCAATTAGGGATTTGAGATCAGTCTGGCGGAGGCAGATGGATCCGGTTATGACCACTCCTCAGAGGGCGAGGATGATGAAGGGGTAGCTGAGTTCTTTGGTGAGGGGCTCTAATATTGTTATTATCCGTATCATGCCGTAGCCCCCAAGTTTAAGAAGAACGGCGGCCAGTACTATGGAGCCAGCAATTGGGGCTTCAACGTGGGCTTTGGGAAGTCAAAGGTGGGCTCCGTACAGGGGTATTTTTACTAGAAAAGCCAGTAGGCAGCCAGCTCATCATAGTTTGTCTGCGTAGGAGGTAAGGTTGATAGAGGGGGAAAATTGAAGTGTAAGGAGGGAGAGAGTTCCAGAGTTATTCTGTAGGAGGAGAAGAGCGACGAGAAGGGGGAGGGAGCCTGCTAGGGTGTAAAATAAAAAGTATGTGCCTGCGTTCAGGCGTTCTGTCTGGTTGCCCCACCGGGTGATGATTACTAGGGTTGGGATTAGTGTGGCTTCAAATATAACATAAAACATAATTAATTCGGTTGCACTAAAGGCTAGAATTAGGAAGATTTGTAGGGATGTGAGAAGTGTGATGTATGTGCGTTGCCGGTTGATGGGTTCTGAGGCGGTGTGGTGTTGGCTTGCTAAAATTATTAGGGGCAGAAGTCAGCAAGTCAAGGCCAGCAAGGGGGTGGAAAGGGGGTCGGTTGCTATGTAGGGGTTGAGGAAAGACCAGCCTGCGTCTGCTGTTGATTTTAGTCATGTTAGGCTGATTACGGAAATAATTAGGCTGTACGTTAATGAAGAGGACCAGAGCTGTTTGGCAGGTACTGCTCAGGTAGTTGGAATAAGCATGATGGTGGGGATAAGGATTTTTAGCATTGTAGGAGGTTAAGACTTTGGAGTCGGTCAGTGCCGTGGGTGCGAGCGCTGGCAACTAGGAGGGCAAGGCCTGCACTGGCTTCACAGGCTGAGAAGGCTAGAAGGAGGACGGGGGAAGCTGAGAAGCTAGTGGAATTAAGTTGAAGTGTCCAAAGTGATAGGGCAATGAATAGGGATAGTATTATTCCTTCAAGGCAGAGGAGGGCGGAAAGGAGGTGTGTTCGGTGAAATGCTAGTCCTGCCAGTCCTAGCATGAATATAGAGGAAAAGGTGAAGTGGGCGGGGGTCATTAGGTGGTTGTGGATTTTAACCACAAGTTCTTGAGCCGAAATCAAGGGTTTTTCTTAAACTAACGACCTATTCAGCTCATTCAAGGCCGCCTTGGACTCATTCATAAATTAGGCCCAGGGTAAGGAGGGTGAGAATAGCGAATGCTCAGACAAAAGTCATGAGGGGGGAAGAAAGTTGGTCCCCTCATGGAAGGGGGAGTAGGAGTGCAATTTCAAGGTCGAAGAGGAGGAAGAGGATAGCAACGAGAAAAAATCGTAGTGAGAAGGGCAGGCGGGCGGACCCCAGGGGGTCGAATCCGCATTCGTAGGGTGAAAGTTTTTCATGGTCGGGGGTTATTTGGGGAAGTCAGAAAGAAATGGTGGCTAAAGCAGCTGAAAGGACGAGGGAGATGGCAGTTGTTGTTGCGATTAAGTTCATTATCTTTCCTTGGGATTTAACCAAGACTAGGTGATTGGAAGTCACATGTACTAGCTTTAATACTAGAAAGATATGAGCCTCATCAGTAAATTGAGATGTAGAGGAAAAGTCATACGACGTCTACAAAGTGTCAGTATCAGGCAGCGGCTTCAAATCCGAAGTGATGCTCTGATGTAAAGTGGTACTGAATTTGTCGGAGAAAACAAATGGCTAGGAAGGTGGAGCCAATGATAACGTGGAGGCCGTGGAAGCCTGTAGCAACGAAGAATGTGGAGCCGTAGACTCCGTCTGCGATAGTGAAGGGGGCTTCATAGTATTCCATTGCTTGTAAAAGTGTGAAGTAAAAGCCCAGAAGGATAGTGAGGGCTAGGGCCTGGATAGCTTCTTTTCGGTGGCCCTCTATAATACTATGATGGGCTCAAGTGACTGTTACACCGGAGGCTAGGAGAACGGCTGTGTTTAGAAGAGGAACCTCGAATGGGTCTAAAGTGGTGATGCCTGTGGGGGGTCAGCATCCTCCAAGCTCGGGAGTGGGGGCGAGGCTGGAGTGGTAGAATGCTCAGAAAAAGCCTAGGAAGAAGAAGATTTCTGAGGTAATGAACAGAATCATGCCGTAGCGAAGGCCTTTTTGGACGGGGGGTGTGTGGTGACCTTGAAATGTGCCTTCTCGAATGATATCTCGTCATCATTGGTTTATAGTCAGGAGGAGAAGAACTAGTCCGAGGAGTATAAGTGTTGTGTTGTGGAAGTGCATTCAGATTGCTAAACCGGAAGTTATTAGGAGGGCGGCTGCTGCTCCTGTTAGGGGTCATGGGCTGGGGTCTACTATATGGTATGCGTGTGCTTGATGGGCCATTAGACGTTTTCTTGGAGGTAGAGGCTTAGGAGAAGTACGAATACGTAAGCTTGAATTATGGCAACGGCTACTTCTAGTAGTGTTAGGAGGAATAGGAGGGTGACCGTCAGTAGGGCAATGGTTGGTATAAGTGGGAGGAGGACGGAGGCAGCGGTGGCAATTAGCTGAATTAGAAGGTGGCCGGCTGTTAAGTTGGCTGTTAGCCGAACACCCAGGGCAAGGGGTCGGATGAATAGGCTGATTGTTTCGATAATGATTAGGACGGGGATAAGTAGGGTGGGAGTGCCTTCTGGGAGAAGGTGCCCTAGGGCGTGGGTGGGCTGGTTTCGTATCCCAATAATCACTGTGGCCAGTCATAGGGGGACAGCGAAAGCTATGTTAAGGGATAGTTGTGTTGTGGGTGTAAAGGTGTAGGGGAGTAGGCCTAGCATGTTCAGAGTAATGAGGAACAGTATTAGGGAGGTGAGTAAGGCTGCCCATTTATGGCCTCCTAGGCTGAGGGGTTGAAAGATTTGTTGGGCAAAGCGGTTAATAAATCAGCTTTGTAGGGTTAGAAGGCGGTTGTTTAGTCAGCGGGCTGTGGGCTTGGGGTATAAGACTCAGGGCAGAGCCAGGGCAAGAGCAATTAGTGGGACTCCGAAGTATGTGGGGCTCATGAATTGATCGAAAAAGCTTAGTGCCATGGTCAGTTTCAGGGTTCTGTTTTTGGTTTTTCTGTGCTTTGGGGGGTGGGCTCATTTGGGAAGGTGTGGGCTAGGACTTTTGGGGGGATGACTGTTAGGAAGATTAGTCAGGAAAATACTAAGATGGCAAATCAAGGTGCTGGGTTAAGTTGTGGCATCTCGCTAAGGGTGGGCGGGAGTCACCGATCTTTAGCTTAAAAGGCTAACGCTGTTCCCTGTTTAGCTTCTTAGCGAAGCGTCTTCAAGTATTAGAGAGGATCAGTTTTCAAAGTGTTCCAGGGGAACCGCCTCTACTACGATGGGCATAAAGCTGTGGTTTGCGCCACAGATTTCAGAGCATTGTCCATAAAAGACCCCAGGGCGAGATGCGATGAATGCTGTTTGATTGAGGCGTCCGGGGACTGCGTCTATTTTTACCCCAAGGCTTGGGACGGCCCAGGAGTGAAGAACATCTTCAGCTGATACTAGGACTCGGATTGGGGATTCAACTGGGACCACTATTCGGTGGTCTGCCTCTAGGAGGCGGAATTGTCCGGGGACTAGGTCTTGTGTTGGAATTATGTATGAGTCAAAACCAAGGTCTTCGTAATCAGTGTATTCGTAGCTTCAGTATCATTGATGGCCTATTGCCTTGATTGTGAGGTGGGGGTCATTAATTTCGTCCATGAGGTAGAGGATTCGGAGGGAGGGGAGTGCGATAAGGATAAGGATAATGGCAGGGAGGAGGGTTCAAATAATTTCGATTTCTTGGGAGTCCAGAATGAACTTGTTGGTTAGCTTGGTGGTGACCATAGCCACAATAATGTAAAAGTCAAATGTGCTAATGAGGAAAACAATTWTTAAGGCGTGGTCGTGGAAGTGAAGAAGTTCTTCTATCACAGGGGAAGCTGCATCTTGAAATCCTAGTTGGGAGGGATGGGCCATTAGGGCAAGACACGCAGGGGWTTAACCCACAACTCTGCCTTGACAAGGCAGTATAATTTCTATTTTACTAGTGTCTTATGAAGAAAGTGGCAGAGTGGCTATGTAATTGGCTTGAAACCAATTTATGGGGGTTCAATTCCTTCCTTTCTCGTAGTGAGGGGGACAAGGGGCTATTGTTTGGGTCAAGCTTGTTGAACTTGAACAAATGCTGGTTCTTCAAAGGTGTGGTAGGGGGGAGGGCAGCCATGAAGTCACTCTGCATTTGTGGGTGTTAGCTCGACTGCTAAGACTTCACGTTTAGCGGCGAAGGCTTCTCAAATAATAAATAAGAACATGACGACTGCTACAAGAGAAACTATTGAGCCAATTGAAGAAATAGCGTTTCAAAGGGTGTAGGCGTCGGGGTAGTCCGAGTATCGGCGGGGTATGCCCGCTAGGCCAAGGAAGTGTTGGGGGAAGAATGTCAGGTTTACCCCCACAAATATGACTGTGAAGTGGATTTTGGTTCATGTGCTGTGGAGGGTGTAGCCTGTGAACAGGGGGAATCAGTGAACAAAGCCCGCAACAATCGCGAATACAGCACCTATCGAGAGGACGTAGTGGAAGTGGGCTACTACATAGTATGTGTCGTGAAGTGTAATGTCTAGGGATGAGTTGGCTAAGACAATGCCGGTTAGTCCCCCTACTGTGAATAGGAAGATAAAGCCTAGGGCCCATAGGAGAGGGGCTTCTCATTTAATTGAGCCGCCGTGAAGAGTGGCGAGTCAGCTAAAGACTTTTACTCCAGTGGGGATGGCGATGATTATTGTTGCGGAGGTGAAATAGGCTCGAGTGTCAACGTCTATTCCGACAGTAAATATATGGTGGGCCCAGACAATGAAGCCTAGAAGGCCGATAGCCATTATAGCTCAGACTATTCCCATGTACCCGAAGGGTTCTTTTTTGCCGGCATAGTAGGCCACAATGTGAGAGATTATGCCAAACCCGGGGAGGATGAGGATGTAGACTTCGGGGTGGCCGAAGAATCAGAATAGGTGTTGGTAAAGAATGGGGTCTCCTCCTCCGGCCGGGTCAAAGAAGGTTGTGTTTAGGTTTCGGTCCGTTAGAAGCATTGTGATGCCTGCGGCAAGGACTGGTAGGGATAGCAGGAGTAGGACGGCGGTAATTAAGAGGGCTCAAACAAACAAGGGGGTTTGGTATTGAGAAATTGCTGGGGGTTTTATATTGATGATTGTGGTGATAAAATTAATCGCCCCTAAAATAGATGAGATCCCCGCTAAGTGGAGGGAGAAGATGGCCAGGTCAACTGAGGGGCCAGCGTGTGCCAGGTTGCCTGCTAGTGGGGGATAGACGGTTCAGCCTGTCCCAGCGCCAGCCTCGACCCCAGATGAGGCAAGGAGGAGGAGAAATGAAGGGGGGAGAAGTCAAAAGCTTATGTTATTTATCCGGGGAAAGGCCATGTCTGGGGCGCCGATTATGAGCGGAATTAGTCAGTTTCCGAAACCCCCAATTATGACAGGTATGACTATAAAGAAAATTATTACAAAGGCGTGTGCAGTTACGATGACATTATAAATTTGGTCATCTCCAAGGAGAGAGCCCGGTTGGCTGAGTTCTGCTCGGATTATTAGGCTTAAGGCGGTTCCTACTATTCCGGCCCAGGCACCAAAAACTAGGTAAAGGGTGCCGATGTCTTTGTGATTAGTCGAGAAAAATCAACGTGTGATTGCCACAGGTAAAATGGCTGAGAGCCAAGCGGTGGATTGTAGCCCCACGGACAGAGGTTAAAGTCCTCTTTTTACCAAGCTCCGAGGTGTTAACATATCAGATTGCAAATCCGAAGTCGCAGATTAACGTCTGCCGGGGCTTTCCCCGCCTATTTTTTGGAGAAGTAGGCGGGGAAAGTAGGTAGATGCTCGCTGGCTTGGGCGCTTAGCTGTTAACTAAGAGTTTGTAGGATCGAGGCCTTCCTACCTAGCAAGGCTTTAGCTTAATTAAAGTGTCTGTTTTGCATGCAGGAGATGTGGGGTAGTGACCCGCAAGTCTTATCAGGGGCTGGGAGATTTTCACTCCCGCTTAGGGCTTTGAAGGCCCTTGGTCTGGGTGCTATCCTAAGCCTCTAGATGGTTAGTAAGGCTATTATGGCTGGGGTGAGGGGGAGAAGGCAAATAGCTAGGGAGGTCGTGGTTGCTAGGGGGAGAGTGGGGTGGGGGGAGGCGAAGCGTCAGGGGGTTGTGGCTGTGAGGGTGTTGGAGGAGATAGTAAGGGCCATTGCGTAGGATAGGCGGAGATAAAAGTAAAGGCTGAGGAGAGCAGTTAAAGCGGCTAAGGTTGCGATTAAAGCTAGGTCTTGTTTGGTCAATTCTTGGAGAATTAGCCATTTTGGTATGAACCCTGTAAGGGGAGGGAGGCCTCCTAGGGAGAGAAGGACGAGGGGGGTAAGAGTAGTAAGAGCGGGGGCTTTCGTTCATGAGGTGGCGAGTGCATTAATATTGGTTGAGGTGTAAATTTTAAAGGTTAGGAAGGCGGAAGCTGTCATAATAAAATAGGTTATTAGGGTGAAGAAGGTTAGTTGCGGGGAGAACTGAAGGATTAGGACCATTCAGCCAAGGTGGGCAATTGAGGAGTATGCTAGAATTTTGCGTAGTTGTGTTTGGTTTAGTCCGCCTCAGCCACCTACAAGGGTGGAGAAAAGTCCTAGGAGAATGAGCAAGTTTGGGTTGGTAGGTTGAATTTGAAGGAGAAGGGCGAAGGGGGCAAGTTTTTGTCAGGTCGAAAGAATAAGTCCTGTAGTCAGGTCTAATCCTTGGAGGACTTCTGGGAGTCAGGCATGTAGGGGGGCCAGGCCAATTTTTAATGCTAAAGCTAGAGTAATCATGGTGGTTGGAAGGGGGTGGGATAGTTGTTGGATTTCTCATTGGCCTGTGAGTCAGGCGTTGGTGATGCTAGCAAACAGTAGGGTTGCTGCGGCAGCAGCTTGAGTGAGAAAGTATTTTGTGGTGGCTTCAACTGCTCGGGGGTGGTGTAGTTGGGCTATCAGGGGAATAATGGCGAGGGTGTTGAGTTCAAGGCCTATTCAGGCGAGGAGTCAGTGGGAGCTTGCAAATGTAATTGTGGTTCCAAGGCCTAGTCCGAAAAGAAGGGTTGCCAAGATGTAGGGGTTCATTAGTAAAGGAAGGAGTTTAACCAACATTTTTGGGGTATGGGCCCAAAAGCTTATTTAGCTGACTTTACTAGGAAGTGGTGTAGTGGAAGCACTAAGAGTTTTGATCTCTTTGGGTAGGGTTCGAGTCCCTTCTTTCTAAGGAGCGGGAGGGGCTTTAACCCTCATTATTCACTCTATCAAAGTGGCCCTTTAATTCAGGCACGGCTCCGGCTATAGTTGAGGAGGGAGCCCTGTTAGTGCAATAGGGAGGGCTAGGTGTCAAATTACGAGTGCAAGAGTAAGGGGAAGAAAATTTTTTCAGATCAAATGTATGAGTTGGTCATAGCGAAATCGGGGGTAAGAGGCACGAACCCAGAGGAACAGGACAGATAGGAGGGCTGCTTTGATTATGAGGTTTGTTGTTGTTAGTTGGGGGGTTGTGTGGGAGACGGAGGCACCTAAAAATAGGGTTGCTGAAAGTGTATTTATTAGGAGGATGTTGGCGTATTCTGCAAGGAAGAATAAGGCAAAGGGCCCACCGGCATACTCTACGTTGAAGCCGGAGACGAGCTCGGATTCGCCTTCAGTGAGGTCAAAGGGCGCACGATTGGTCTCAGCTAGAGTAGAAATGTACCATATTATGGCAAGCGGTCAAGCGGGGAGAATAAGTCAAGTGCTTTCTTGGGCGACACTAAATGTTTGTAGGGTGAAACCCCCGGTAAAGATGATTGCGTTGAGGAGAATTAGTCCTAGGCTTACTTCGTAAGAGACAGTTTGGGCGACGGCCCGGAGGGCCCCGATGAGGGCGTATTTGGAGTTTGAGGCTCAGCCGGACCCTAGGATAGAATATACTGCCAGGCTGGATAAAGCGAGGATAAAGAGGATGCCAAGGTTGAGGTCTGCTATGGGAAAAGGCAGGGGCATTGGGGTTCAAAGGGTGAGGGCTAGGGTGAGGGCGAGAATGGGGGCTAGTAGGAACAGGATGGGCGAGGAAGTTGAAGGTCGAACGGGTTCTTTAATGAAGAGTTTTACACCGTCTGCAACTGGTTGGAGGAGGCCGTAAGGGCCTACGATATTAGGGCCTTTACGTAGTTGCATGTAGCCGAGGACTTTTCGTTCAACTAGTGTCAGGAGAGCTACGGCTAAGAGAACAAAGATCATGAGGATCAGGGGGCTGAGGAGGGAGGAGATAAGTGTTGGGATCATAGTTAGGGGGAGGATTTGAACCTCCGTTGAAAGGGCTTAGGTCTTTTGCATTGTCCGGGCTCTGCCACCTTAACAGGCTGTTCTCTTAAGCTTAAGGGGGGTTATGCCCCTTTACCTAATTTAGTTGGCTTCATTAGGTAGGGGTGAGGCGTGTTTAGAACAGGGGCCTCTTCTTTTCGGTCCTTTCGTACTAGAAAAGATCATATCATAGATAGAAACTGACCTGGATTGCTCCGGTCTGAACTCAGATCACGTAGGACTTTAATCGTTGAACAAACGAACCCTTAATAGCGGCTGCACCAATAGGATGTCCTGATCCAACATCGAGGTCGTAAACCCCCTTGTCGATATGGACTCTAGAAGGGGATTGCGCTGTTATCCCTAGGGTAACTCGGTTCGTTGATCGGTTGTGCCGGATCATGCATGGTCAGAGATTCTGTTACTTAGGGCTGTAGCCCTGGGTTGTGGGAGTGATGCTCCTAGTCCACATGGGGGTTTTTTGTTTCCCCGCGGTCGCCCCAACCAAAGGCACTTGAGCAGGGTCTAATTAGTTTTGTCTTTTATGATTGGTGCTTAACATAGTCTGTTCTAGCGCCTAAAGCTCCATAGGGTCTTCTCGTCTTATGGAAAAATCCCCGCTTCTGCACGGGGAGATCAATTTCATTGACAGGAAAAAGGAGACAGTTGAGCCCTCGTGGTGCCATTCATACAGGTCTTCATTTAAAAGACAAGTGATTGCGCTACCTTTGCACGGTCAAAATACCGCGGCCGTTAAACTTATAGTCACTGGGCAGGCGGGACCTCTTATGTTTTTATTTCAAGAGGCGATGTTTTTGGTAAACAGGCGAGGCTTATGTTTGCCGAGTTCCTTCTTTTTCTTTTAGTCTTTCCCGAGGGGCACGCCAGTGTGGGGTTAACGGGTGGTTGTTGGATTATTTTCTGGTTGTTTATTTTTTATCCAGTGCCCTCTTGGTGTTGGGGCCGTTAATTTTCGGCGGGGGTTCGTTCCGAGGTACATGTGTGCAGGGAGAGAGGCATTGCCTCTCTTATTACTCATTTTAGCATAATTTCTTCCATGAGAAATGGAATAGCCTGATAGGGTTAGCGGGTTAAGATGGTGTTATCGGTATTGTTGGGGGGGGGTATGCTTGAGCTTTAACGCTTTCTGTTTAGATGGCTGCTTTTAGGCCCACTAGGGCATGTGCCTTGTGCTTAATATGATCTTTATCCTGCTGGGAAAATTGTGTTTTTTGTCAAAGGGGCTGTACCCCCTTTGACTAACTCTTTTAACTTCTTGTTTTCTGGGGGTGGCGTGGGCCGAATGGTGGGGGAAGAATTTAAAAGGCTGAACTTCTATTCAGTTCTCAGGCAACCAGCTATAACTAAGTTCGGTAGGTCTGTCACCTCTACTCAGAGCTCTTCCCACTCTTTTGCCACAGAGACGGGGCTGCCCTTTAGTTAGGCTGTCTCGGAGTAGCTCACTTAGTTTCGGGGAATTAAACTATAATGCTTTTTGCTTAAGTGTTTCTTGCTAAATCATGATGCAAAAGGTACGAGGGGAGGTCTCTGCTTCTTTGTGCTTTACTGGGTTGTTTCATTTCTCTTTCAGCTTTCCCTTGCGGTACTTTCTCTATTGCTTCAAGGTCCTTTTCTGTCGCCCATACTTGGGGGGAAAAATGGTTTGTTTTTGGGTGGAAGTGTTTTTGGGTGTATAAATAGTGGTTTGTTGGTGTTGTTGGTGTGAGCTAGCTGTTGGGCATCAGGATGACTCGATTTGCACGGGTGACTTCTCAGTGTAAGGGAGATGCTTTGCTGCCTTAGCTACATCCTGATTTTTCCAAGTGCATCTTCCGGTACACTTACCATGTTACGACTTGCCTCCCCTTTTTCCTAAAGATATATTATGTATTTTTAAAAGTTGGTTCGGGGAGAGTGACGGGCGGTGTGTGCGCGCTTCAGGGCCAGTTTCAGCAAAACACTCTATTTTTTGCTTACTGCTAAATCCTCCTTCTAATGTGCTTTTCATCACATTGTTCGTGTTCCCTAAAGTGGGGAATGTAGCCCATTTCTTCCCCTCTCATATGCTACACCTCGACCTGACGTTTTGGGTTGTACTAGTTTTGCTTACTATAATGCCTTCACAGGGTAAGCTGACGACGGCGGTATATAGGCGGAAATGACAAGAGAGGGTGAGGTTCAACGGGGATTATCGGTTCTAGAACAGGCTCCTCTAGGTGGGTCTAAAGCACCGCCAAGTCCTTTGGGTTTTAAGCTAGTGCTCGTAGTTCCCTGGCGGATGGCGGATGTAAAATGCCATCAAAGTTTAAGGCTGGGCATAGTGGGGTCTCTAATCCCAGTTTGTTCCGCAGCTTTCGTGGAGTCGGGGGGGGGGAGTAAAGCCACTTTCGTGGTGGGGCTTCATGCCTTCGGAAGCGTATGACAGCTCTGAAGGTGTTCTGCTTTAGTTTGGTGTTTTCCCTTAACCACTCTTTACGCCGGTGCCTGTCAACTTGGGCCTCTCGTATAACCGCGGTGGCTGGCACGAGTTTTACCGGCCCTCTTGGCTTTAACTAAGTCAAGCTTTCGCTTAGGGCTTAATGTTTGTCACTGCTGAATTCCCTTGAGGGTGTGGCTGAGCAAGGTGTTGTGGGCCAATGGTTATGTGCCTGATACCAGCTCCTTGTTCTCGGGCAGAGAACTGTGGGCGTTCTCACGGGGGTGCTGAAACTTGCATGTGTAAGTATAGCCTAAGCTGACAGTAAAGTCAGGACCAAGCCTTTGTGCTTGCGGGACCTTTCTAGGGTCCGTCTTAACATCTTCAGTGTCATGCTTTAGTTAAGCTACACTAGC